TGACTAATGTATGCAGCCTAATGAGGAGTAATACTATAAAAAGAAAAAATAAAGAACTCTATTTCAGAACTATGAGACAGAATATTCTGTTTTCTTATTTACTCTTTCTTTATTTTTGGATTTTATTTCTATTTTTCTATTTAAAGTAGATCGATTTAGATAACGTATCTATAAGCAAAGTAATATACTTCAAACAAAGTAGGAATTCGCAAGATGGAGAAAATCATTGCAGTTATTATAGGGAAGTCTAGGGACTTAGAGCATATCCTATTTGAAGGAGGATGGAATTCAAATAGGGTAAGGGATCCTTCCTTCTATTGATTTGATAGAAATTCGTTTTTCTTTTCCTGTCTCTATGATTTTCGAAGAATGAGCCTGTGGTAATGCTTTTATCTCTATTCTATGGCGCAAGCGACCGTCCAGTCTATAAACAAGTACTAATGAGAAAATGAAAACTATACTAAAGGAAACATAGGATCTCTATCCTAAAATCTAAAAATAGGACATATTAGGGCTATACGGATTCGAACCGTAGACCTTCTCGGTAAAACAGATCAAACGGATTATTATCGAAATGATTCGAACTGTTTCAAAGACTCAACATGCATTTTTTTGCATTGGGCTCTTTCATCAACTGATGTAAAGATCAGTTAGTCCACCATAGTTTTTCTTTACGGAAAGATAATGAGATGGCTCCCTGTGCTCTGATTGATTATTTGTATTATGATCTATCTAGGAGCAATACCAAAGTGTTTCAAAGGAGGATTACCTTGACTTAGGTCTGCCTCCGGCCTAAATTAAATCAACCTAAGTGAAATGGAGTCTCTATCGTTCCGCTGCAAGAGTTGACTATGAGACTTCATACACCTTAAAGTTCATAGAACGAAAAGAAGTTTTTTGGAGGCCCTTATCCTCATTACGCCTAGCATTTAGTGGGCTGGATATTTACCTTATCAACTAGCAAATCAATAAGGGTTCTATTTGATTAGGCACCTGAATTGACACCTGAATCGGACTGAACCGACTGTTTGTCAGGCTACTGTTCTCCTATTCTCTCGAATCCATGAAGTAAGACATTGATTTTGCAATAAGATCAATTATGTTCATTGCATAATAAGCTCCCTTGAAAAGCATTGGCGCACGTGTAAGCGAGTTGCTCTACCGAACTGAGCTATAGCCCTTGTCAGAGATATCTTAACATATAGATAATTTCTTGTCAAGATGAATATTCTCTAATGCCAGAGGATATCCCTTTGATCTGCTTACTATATAACATAGTAATAACGGAGCAGTATTGCTTATAAAAAGGATTCGATCTATAATCGATCGAAGTAATGGGTCTTCCTTTGTGGTGATAAATTGCCTACTTAACTCAGTGGTTAGAGTATTGCTTTCATACGGCGGGAGTCATTGGTTCAAATCCAATAGTAGGTAGGTAGGTAGAAAAATTACTAGATAGCATTGGACTTACTTCGCTTCGCTATCTAATAACTTTTTCTACTCCTCTTCCCTTTTTCTTTGTATCAACTAAACCTTTGGATTGTCTTCAATTGGATGGGGGAATCCAATTGATAGCCTCGACTCGTATCCTAGCTCGTCTGAGAGCTAGCTTCGCTTCAACCAATTCTTTCGTACCCTCAGCTCTACTCAAGTTAGCTTCGGCTATTTCAAGTGCCTGTTGAGCTTCTTCCGGATCAATGTCACTACCCAGTTCCGCATCATTTCCTAAAATGATGATCTCATTATTAACTATTCTCGCAAAACCGCTCCACAGAACCGCCGTTAACCATTGGTCGTTGAGGAGGCGTATTCTCAAAGGACCCATATCTACAGCTGTGTTAATGGGGGCGTGGTTTGGTAATACGCCAATTTGGCCACTATTAGTAGATAAAATGATTTCTTTCACTTCACAATCCCAAATAATTCGCTTAGGAGTTAGTACATAAAGATTTAATTTCATTTCTTCAATTTGTTCTCCTCTTCTAAGTTTATAGCTTTCGTGCTAGCTTCATCGATGTTACCCACCAAATAAAAAGCCTGTTCGGGTAGGCCGTCTAATTCTCCGGAAAGGATTAGTTGAAATCCCCTAATTGTTTCTGCAAGACCAACATACTTTCCTGCAGAACCGGTAAAAACTTCTGCCACAAAGAACGGTTGTGATAAGAAACGTTCAATTTTTCGTGCTCTTGCTACAGTTAAACGATCCTCCTCCGATAATTCATCCAACCCAAGAATTGCGATAATGTCCTGAAGTTCTTTGTAACGTTGTAAAGTTTGCTTAACTCTTTGCGCAGTTTCATAATGTTCGTTGCCAACGATCCGAGGCTGTAACATAGTTGAGGTTGAATCTAAAGGATCTACTGCTGGATAAATACCCTTGGAAGCTAATCCTCTGGAAAGTACGGTAGTAGCATCCAAATGTGCAAATGTTGTGGCAGGAGCAGGGTCGGTCAAATCGTCCGCAGGTACATAAACCGCTTGGATCGAAGTTATAGATCCCTTTTTGGTAGAAGTAATTCTTTCTTGCAAAGAACCCATTTCTGTACTAAGAGTAGGTTGATAACCCACTGCGGAGGGCATTCTCCCTAATAAAGCGGATACCTCCGATCCTGCTTGAACAAAACGAAAGATATTATCGATGAATAGAAGCACGTCTTGCTTATTAACATCTCGGAAATATTCTGCCATAGTTAGGGCAGTTAAACCAACTCTCATACGAGCTCCCGGCGGTTCATTCATTTGGCCATAGACTAGAGCTACCTTTGATTCCTCAATATTTTTTTCATTAATTACTCCGGATTCCTTCATTTCCATATAAAGATCATTTCCTTCACGAGTCCGTTCCCCTACTCCGCCAAATACGGATACGCCTCCATGAGCTTTAGCAATGTTGTTGATTAATTCCATGATGAGTACTGTTTTCCCTACTCCAGCCCCCCCAAATAGTCCGATTTTTCCCCCACGTCGATAAGGAGCTAAAAGATCGACCACCTTAATACCTGTTTCAAAGATGGATAATTTCGTATCTAACTCGATAAAGGCAGGCGCAGATCTATGAATAGGGAATGTTGCACTAGTATCTACAGGACCCAAATTGTCAATAGGTTCCCCAAGAACGTTGAAAATTCGTCCGAGAGTAGCTCCACCGACTGGAACACTGAGAGGAGCTCCCGTGTCAATCACTTCCATTCCTCTCATCAACCCGTCTGTAGCACTCATAGCTACAGCTCTAACTCGATTATTTCCCAATAATTGTTGTACCTCACAAGTCACATTAATTTGCTTACCGGCAGTGTCTCTACTCTTGACTACCAAAGCGTTATAAATATAAGGTAACTTGCCTGGGGGAAAAGTGATATCCAGCACGGGCCCAATAATTTGATCGATACGCCCTGTGCTTTTTTCCTCAATTGTGGAAACCCCGGGACGAGAAGTAGTAGGATTGGTTCTCATAATTATCACATAATTTTCAAAAAAAAAGGAATTTGTCGAAATTTTGCTTTTTTTCTTGTTGAATAATGCCAAATCAAATCCAAAAAAAGAGCCAAAAATCCGAAAGTCAAAAGGAAATGAATTAGTTAATTCAATAAGAGAGAAAAGGGGACCAGGACTTGATTTCGTTGCCCAAGCGAATCCCATTCAATCATTTACTCATGGAATGAGTCCGTTGGAAAGTTCAATCAATCTTTTTTTCATATACATTTCGCCTTTTGTGGAGGATCTGTCCCTACTCTACTTTCCTATCTAGGACTTCGATATACAAAATATATACTACTGTGAAGCATAGATTGCTGTCAACAGAGAATTTTCTTAGTATTTAGGTATTTACATTCAAAATAAGAAAGGGGCCTATTAAGAACTTGTAAAATAAGGATTAGGGATTGATTTGGGTTGCGCTATATCTATCAAAGAGTATACAATAATGATGGATTTGGTGAATCAAATCCATGGTTTAATAATGAACCATGTTAACTTACCATAACAACAACTCAATTCCTATCGAATTCCTATAGTAGAATTCCTATAGGATAGAACATACACAGGGTGTACGCATTATATATGAATGAAACATATTCATTAACTTAAGCATGCCCTCCATTTTCTTTAATGAGTTGATATTAATTGAATATCCTTTTTGTTTTAAAAGATTTTTGCAAAGGTTTCATTTACGCCTAATCCATATCGAGTAGACCCTGTCGTTGTGAGAATTCTTAATTCATGAGTTGTAGGGAGGGACTTATGTCACCACAAACAGAAACTAAAGCAAGTGTTGGATTTAAAGCTGGTGTTAAGGATTATAAATTGACTTACTACACCCCGGAGTATGAAACCAAGGATACTGATATCTTGGCAGCATTCCGAGTAACTCCTCAGCCGGGGGTTCCGCCCGAAGAAGCAGGGGCTGCAGTAGCTGCCGAATCTTCTACTGGTACATGGACAACTGTTTGGACTGATGGACTTACCAGTCTTGATCGTTACAAAGGACGATGCTATCACATCGAGCCCGTTGTTGGGGAGGAAAATCAATATATCGCTTATGTAGCTTATCCATTAGACCTATTTGAAGAGGGTTCTGTTACTAACATGTTTACTTCCATTGTGGGTAACGTATTTGGTTTCAAAGCCCTACGCGCTCTACGTCTGGAGGATCTGCGAATTCCCACTACTTATTCAAAAACTTTCCTAGGTCCGCCTCATGGTATCCAAGTTGAAAGGGATAAGTTGAACAAGTACGGCCGTCCTTTTTTGGGATGTACTATTAAACCAAAATTGGGATTATCCGCAAAAAATTATGGTAGAGCGTGTTATGAGTGTCTACGCGGTGGACTTGATTTTACCAAAGATGATGAAAACGTAAACTCACAACCATTTATGCGCTGGAGGGACCGTTTTGTCTTTTGTGCCGAAGCTCTTTATAAAGCACAGGCCGAAACCGGTGAAATCAAGGGGCATTACTTGAATGCGACTGCAGGTACATGCGAAGAAATGATTAAGAGAGCTGTATTTGCGAGGGAATTAGGGGCTCCTATTGTAATGCATGACTACTTAACTGGGGGATTCACTGCAAATACTAGTTTGGCTCATTATTGCCGCGACAATGGCCTACTTCTTCACATTCACCGGGCAATGCATGCAGTTATTGATAGACAGAAAAATCATGGTATGCATTTTCGTGTATTAGCTAAAGCATTGCGTATGTCTGGGGGAGATCATATCCACGCCGGTACAGTAGTAGGTAAGTTAGAAGGGGAACGCGAAATGACTTTAGGTTTTGTTGATTTATTGCGCGATGATTTTATTGAAAAAGATCGTGCTCGCGGTATCTTTTTCACTCAGGACTGGGTATCCATGCCAGGTGTTATACCGGTGGCTTCAGGGGGTATTCATGTTTGGCATATGCCAGCTCTGACCGAAATCTTTGGAGATGATTCTGTATTACAATTTGGTGGAGGAACTTTAGGACATCCTTGGGGAAATGCACCTGGTGCAGCAGCTAATCGGGTGGCTTTAGAAGCTTGTGTACAAGCTCGTAATGAAGGACGCGATCTTGCTCGTGAAGGTAATGAAATTATCCGAGCAGCTTGCAAATGGAGTCCTGAACTAGCCGCAGCTTGTGAAGTATGGAAGGCGATCAAATTCGAGTTCGAGCCGGTAGATAAACTAGATAAGTAGATAAAACTAGATATAAAGAAGGTCTAAATAAAAAAGAAGCGAAATAGAAAGAGAAAAAATCAGTTACAAAATGCATTAATTCTTCTTTATTCTTCTAATTGATTGCAATTAAACTCGGCTCAATCTTTTTTTTTTAAGATTGAGCCGAATAAAAATGGATCTTGATACGATCATGAGACTTGACAAATAGAGATTCCTCTATTCTATATATTTAGAATATATAAAGGTATAATACAATAAATAAATACTATATTTGTATTTATTTATTGTATTGGGAAAGAATCAATGAAAAAAGATTAGGAATCGAAATGCTACTATACGCGTCCGGAGGAGTATTCGGAATAATATTCTTCTATAATCCATTCTTGCGTCTTGCGCGGGGTCTTACTAATAGGACTTCGCTGCACGGGACGGGTCTTCATCGAAAAGCTAACTCCACCCGGCATTTTCATACCCTTTGGGTGGTATATCGCCTTAAAAAGTCTAAGGGGGTAGTATGAGATCTGTAGTAAGTAAGAGAATTTGCCCTTTGATTTTGATTGAGTATGCTATTTTTCCGCCTTTACCGCGCATTATTGTATGAGCTTCTAGAGAATAGAGGACCGCGTATGCAGGAAGGAAATTACAGCTTAATAAAAAAGTCTAAAAAAGCTTCAACTTTATGGCACTATCAATCAACTAAAAAGCCCTATGTATGAATCCTTACAACCGGTGGGATAGGATAAGAGCGAGTTTCGGTATACTGGGGCTGGGGGATATCCTTATTTCAAAACCTGACGCGCATCTTGCGTTTGTAGGGGTCCGAGAGTGGTTGAAGAAGTATTGCATGTGGAAGTAGGTAGACGAAACTTATTTAGGATTCGAAATGGGCGCATTCGACTAAAAGTCGTACTGAGACCTTTTTTAAAGGGTATTCTGAAAGAGGTATTTCATTTTCACAATCGCTTTCTTTTGAATCCAATTTCAAGTTCGATTAGAAGGATAGAAAGGCCGTGAGGACGGGAAAAGAAAAATCAAATCTTTTGAATTTTTAATTAGTTCTCTTTTTTTGCAATTTTCTTATTATCCATTCCATTCATTTTTTTTTATAGAATACTTTAGTATTCTATAAAAAATCTTTATTTTGCAAACTAAAAAATACAATAGTCAATATTCCTTATAATAGATATACTTAATTATATTATAAGAATCTTAAGATATTTTTCGAATAGATAGAAATAGTAAATTTGAATTGAGACACCTATTCTATGACGGATTTTAACTTACCTTCTATTTTCGTGCCTTTAGTAGGCTTAGTATTTCCGGCAATTGCAATGGCTTCTTTATTTCTTTATGTGCAGAAAAATAAGATTGTCTAGAACCGACGGGGGCGAATTTTCTCAATGTATTTCCACGCAGGATCATAATACAGATATTTTTTAGTGTAAGTAATATGGTAGGGTATGTGGTTCTTTCTACACACAAACGAAAAACGGCTATGGATGCGGATATAGGCTACGAGCATAAATGCATGCATATGCGGAGCCGGGTATAGCGAGTTTTATTTTAAGTGGATCAACGAATATTTTTTGAATAGAAAGTCAATGTATCTAACCAATTATTTCACAGGAGTACTCGTTGCTGAAGGCGATTTCAGAATCAAAAAAAGTAAAGTCAAAATCATTTAGCTTATTCTCTCAATTTCAATCGACCGCTGCTGGATTTAGTATATCTAATATGAATTGGCGATCAGAACACATATGGATAGAACTTCTAAAAGGTTCTCGAAAAAGAGGTAATTTTTTCTGGGCCTGTATTCTTTTTCTAGGTTCACTAGGATTCTTATCGGTTGGGGCTTCCAGTTATCTTGGTAAGAATATGATATCTGTACTTCCATCTCAACAAATTCTTTTTTTTCCACAGGGGGTCGTGATGTCTTTCTACGGAATCGCGGGCCTATTCATTAGCTCCTACTTGTGGTGCACTATTTTGTGGAATGTAGGCAGTGGTTATGACCGATTCGATAGAAAAGAGGGAATAGTGTGCATTTTTCGTTGGGGATTCCCTGGAATAAAACGTCGCGTCTTCCTTCGATTCCTTATGGGGGATATCCAATCAATTAGAATTCAGGTTAAAGAGGGTCTTTATCCTCGTCGTATCCTTTATATGGAAATCCGGGGCCAGGGGGTCATTCCCTTGACTCGTACTGATGAGAAGTTTTTTACTCCACGAGAAATAGAACAAAAAGCTGCCGAATTGGCCTATTTCTTGCGTGTACCAATTGAAGTATTTTGAGTACCGATTGCATTTTTTTGAAATGAATTGAATGAGGACGAATTGGAAGAAGATTTTCTCAACACGGGGAGGAGGTCCCTTCGAAATTGGATTCGTTATTGTAAGGGAATTTTCGAGTATTTATCTAAAGGAAGGAACAAACGAGGATAAGAGAAAATTGCTTCTAATTTGTTTTGTCCAAGTGATGGCATAATATTCTTCCATTTTCATCCGAAAGCGCTTTTTTTTATTCTATTTCTCTATTCCACTCCATCTAGATCTAAGAAAGAACCCAATGCAATGAAATTCCACTAGTATACAAAAAAGAGAAATATATACAAGGTCTCAAACCTTGTTATAGAATTTTTGCTTCAAAGAAAAAGAAATATCATATAGAGTCAGCGAATGAAATAGAGTCAGCGAATGGAGCGGATTCATTAACAACTCAATTTACAGATCAAAAATGAAAAAAAAGAAAGCATTGCCTTCTTTCCTATATCTTGTATTTATCGTACTTTTGCCCTGGGGGGTCTCTTTCTCTTTTAACAAATGTCTGGAACTTTGGATTAAGAATTGGTGGAATACCAGGCAATCCGAAACTCTCTTAACTGATATTCAAGAGAAAAAGGTTCTAGAAAGATTCATAGAATTAGAAGAACTTTTTCTCTTGGACGAAATGATAAAAGAGAAACCGAAGACACATGTACAAAAACCTCCTATAGGAATACACAAGGAAATAATACAATTGGCCAAAATAGATAATGAGGATCATCTCCATATCATTTTGCATTTCTCGACAAATATAATCTGTTTGGCTATTCTAAGTGGTTCTTTTTTTCTGGGTAAAGAGGAACTTGTCATTTTGAATTCTTGGGTTCAGGAATTCTTCTATAACTTAAATGACTCAATAAAAGCTTTTAGTATTCTTTTAGTTACTGATTTTTTTGTTGGATTTCACTCCACCCGCGGTTGGGAACTACTAATTCGTTGGGTCTACAATGATCTTGGATGGGCTCCTAACGAGCTAATTTTCACTATTTTTGTTTGTAGTTTTCCAGTGATTCTAGATACATGTTTGAAATTTTGGGTCTTTTTTTATTTAAACCGTCTATCTCCTTCGCTTGTAGTCATTTATCATTCAATTAGTGAAGCATAAACTCATTTGATCTCCTGATATTAATCAAATTAGCATCTTTCTTCTTTTAGAAAGAAAGCCCTTTTCCTTTTTAGCAAAATTCTTTCTATTTCTACCTGCTCAAGGTATTCATCATTCCAGTACAACTGTTGCAGTAGAATGACAACAGACTCGTGTATAGGGAACTAGATTAGCTTAGCTACCTATCTAATTTATTGTAGAAATTCTGGGATCTGCGATTGGACATGGAAAATAGAAATACTTTTTCTTGGGTAAAGGAACAGATGATTCGATCTATTTCTGTATCGATCATGATATATGTAATAACTCGGACATCTATTTCAAATGCATATCCCATTTTTGCGCAGCAGGGTTATGAAAACCCACGAGAAGCAACCGGACGAATTGTATGTGCCAATTGCCATTTAGCTAATAAGCCCGTGGATATTGAAGTTCCCCAAGCTGTGCTTCCCGATACTGTATTTGAAGCAGTTCTTCGAATTCCTTATGATATGCAACTGAAACAAGTTCTTGCTAATGGGAAAAAGGGAGGGTTAAATGTGGGTGCTGTTCTTATTTTGCCCGAGGGATTCGAATTAGCGCCGCCCGACCGTATTTCTCCTGAGTTGAAAGAAAAGATAGGAAATCTCTCTTTTCAGAGTTATCGTCCCGATAAAAAAAATATTCTTGTGATAGGCCCTGTTCCCGGTCAGAAATATAGTGAAATCGTCTTTCCCATTCTTTCCCCCGATCCTGCTACGAAGAAAGACGTTCATTTCTTAAAATATCCCATATATGTAGGGGGAAACCGAGGAAGGGGACAGATCTATCCTGATGGTAGTAAGAGTAACAATACGGTCTATAATGCTACGTCAACAGGTATAGTAAGAAAAATACTACGTAAAGAAAAAGGGGGATATGAAATATCCATAGTCGATA